ACCCCAGCAGTTTCGCGGTTGGATGTGAAATGCTATGGGAGAACCTTTGGATATAGAAAGTGCCAGATCTCTGTTATCAAGGTGAGGAGCAAAACAACTCCCTGAAATGAAAGCAGAAAGCTCATCCTGTTGAACTCCTCACAAGATGGCAAAGGACTTCTTCCACTAGAAATTTGAGTCCCTAAATCTTTCATATCAAACTGGGTTCTTAATGTTCTCGTAAGCTCATTTATCGAGGCTAAGTCATTACTAGAGAAAGCAATGTCATCCACATAAACCAGAAGAAGGACAATACCTGATGTCGACCTCCTTATAAACATTGAATGATCCGATTGACTTCTTTGAAAAAAACCGGCTCCTTCCTCTACTCCTATTTCGGCTCTTATACATGCTGCTGCACCTTTCAAACCAAGCTCTTGGTGCCTGCTTTAGCTTGTCGGAGGCCGTAACGTAAATCGCTTTCTTGAGCTTGCATACTAAGTTTGGAAGTTGGTTAGAAACGGCTCGTCACTAAAGGAGCTTACGGAGAAAGAGCGGAAAGGCAAGTTCCGATAAACCTACGCAGCTTTCCCGATAGTAGTTCCATACGACACCAACTCTTTCGTTCCAAGATAAGTTACTTCAGACATTGATGTAAGTCAGAATCGGCATATGCTAGAACTTTGGCAAGGCAAATCCACGAAATGATGAACACAAAGAGAAGGGGTCTGCAAGACCTATGGTTGTTATACCCGGAGGGGCCCAGGTCATCCCGTTCCGATCTGATCCTCCTGGTCTATTTCAATCTCTCAATCGTTGTAAGGGTACGTTGACTTTGACAGATTTTGTCCGATGATCCGGATTGATCCTAGCCTTTCTCAATGGTAGTAAATCGGGGAAGCAGCACTAAAGCGCTCTTCTTGTTCGCTACGCATGTTCCGCTCGTTTCGCTATCGCTTCGCTCGTTCCCACCGCCCTTGGTTTGGGGCTTCGACTTGCATGTGTTAGGCATATAGCTAGCAGTCCATGGACAAGTTGCTGGGCTAAGACTCAATCCAAGAACCTAACTGCTGTCAGCTAGGGAAGGAGAGAATGGGACCGTAGAAGGAAAATCAAAAATGACCATGGCGTGACATGCTACGATCACAACAGCTGAGGATCCTCGGGATTGGAATTATGATCTTGATTGGCAGGAAGAATCTCGAAAAACAAGACCAGGAGCAGATCGAACCGGCACATCTCCGATGAGTTCAATTGTCTTTAGTCGAAAATGCCTTTTAAGGCCAGTTAACAACGCCTTTTGAGCCGGGACCTCGATGAAAGACATCGCTTCTAAGCTCATAAAGAAGCGCCCAGGAAAGAGGAAGCCCGTCATGGAGCAATGCCAGTTATTGATGACCCTAAACGATGAGTTCTTCAACAACTACATTGCCCGGTGTAGCTAACCTTTAGTTGCTGGAGCTACGCTATCGGATTCTTCTAGGGGCCCCTCTGGGCTCTCCTCTTCGCTCGCTCCGTAGACGCACCAACCTGACCGCGCTTCGCTAGCGCTCACTCCACTGGATGGTTCAATTCTAGATCGAAATGAACAGGAATAGCCCGACGAGTTCTAGTTCTCTCGGGGACGCTAAGGTCAATGAACGTGACATAATATGGACAGATTAACGTCGTGCGGAGACAGGACTTGAACCTGCGTGACTCATGTTATGAGCCTTGCGAGCTAACCAAACTGCTCTACTCCGCGTCTCTGGGGATACATACGAACTGAATATCTACATGAAAGATTACGCATGAGTGGACAAAAGACATTGGGATCTTCGCCCGGCTCCAAGAGGGTAATTTAAACTTAGTTTCGTACACTCCACTTGCTTTTAGTGCTCCTTTCGCATGCCTGAATACTCGCTCCGTATACTCCGCTCGTTCCGCTCAATTAATTAGCTCCAAAGAATGGGAGATCTGGAGAGGCATAAGCAGCTCAAAAAATACCAAGGAAGAAAAGAAATGACACTTCTTTTAACCTTAGAAGGGTGGGCAGGGCTAGAAGATGACACATCTTTGGTTACTATCGATTTCTCTTTGTGTCTGTCTGCAAGGGTTTCTCCGGGGAATCTCCATGTGGCAGGTATAAATCTTACCTACTTGGCTCAGCGGTTAGAGTCTTGCTCTCATAAGGCAATGGTCATTGGTTCAAATCCAATAGTAGGTATACCATGCGTCTGTCACGTACGAATTCGTGCATGAGCCGTTTGATCCTAAGTATGGGCTGATAGTACCAGGATGTATATTCTATTGTAGATCCAATGGAGCCTTTTTGATAGGCGGATTTCGCTCCGGTCAGAAGGCCTAATCTTTAGCCGAAACTACCTTTCTTGGATCACAGAGTCTCGGTAGACCGGAGAGGAGTCTTCCTTCTACAGGAGTGGGGCCCCGCTTCCGGGCTCTCTCCTTTGTCGATTTATCCGCCTGGATTGTTCGCTCCGCTATCGCTACGCTTGTTCTCCACTTCTTTGAGTACGAATCATATGAAAAAGATTTTATCAACTACTCTCAATTAGCCCTCTCTTTGGGAATAAACAGACTAAAGTACCCAAAGTGGCTTTGGTATTTCAGTGTACTTGACAGCTTCTATTGCCGAAAAGGGGCACCTCTGGGAGTACTTGATCCAAATTTCTTTCACACTGGATAAGGCCAACTGAGATTCTCCCTTCCGCCGCTCTTGAGCACATCGCTTCTACGGTCCACGGCTAAAGGAAGAATCGAGAGCTGGTGCCCAGTTCCTCGGAGCTCTTCTGAACGTGCCATAACCTGTTCGCTATCAGCTGTCTGAGCAACGCGTTGAGCATGAGGAGAGCACTCGCTTTAGATCACCTCTTTCTTTGTCCCTAGAAAGGAGATCCCAATTGGCAGAGTCTCCTTCCATATCCAATCGTTAGAGATCAAGCAGATCCGGGCCTTGTGTCAGCCTCGCTTCACAATGAAGGTAGGAGCACAGCCTATTTTGGATCCTCTAGTCACATAGGAGCAAGCAGCAGGAGCTTATTATCTCATTGACTTATAACCCCATCAGCATCAGAGCTAGCAGCTCGAGCATCTTCTCGCATCTGAGCAAGTATCCGTGTTTCAGTTTTAGTTGCATTTGAACCCTAAAAGGCTTCGGCTAAGGCACATGCATTTGACCGAGTTTACCAAGCAGCGTCAGAGGCAGCAGGCGCAGATCCCTTTCTGTCTTTCCTCTTACCTTTGAAGTAGACTTTGAACCCGAGTCATTCCTCTTTCCTGCTCTTGCTTGGGGATGTAGACCCTTTACTTACAGGCTTGATCTGATCGATCTATCTAATGGGTTATTGGAATGCGGTTGAAAGATCGGAGGAGTGAAAAGAAAAGGAAGATACGAAATCAATTTAGGAAGGCAGTCACTCGACAAGAGGAAGATAGGAAGGAATCCTAATTTCTATCCTATTAGGAATGGAAAATTCCTACTAAGCCTATCTAACTGAGAAGAACTAGAAGACGACATTAAGAAAGGAAAAGAGAAGATAAAGAAGGCTTACAAGACGAGCTGGTATGAGCACAAAGAGTACAAGCACGAAGAAGAATGCTCAGTCTCAGCAGCAAGGCGAAGGCTTAAATAGGTCCCTGCAGAAGCCACACGGCCTCCTCGAGTACGCCAAAGGGGGCGGAAATGATTTTCATTCTTTCAAAAGAGGAAGGTGACTCTTACTACTTTCGTAAAGGAATCGAAAAGGATCTCAGCTAATACTAATGGAGGTGTCCGGGGAGCAGGAAAGTAGATAGGGAGAGGAAATAATAGAGACTCCTTTTACAAGCAAGGAAAGCGGGTTTGGCTCAAGTGAGTAACGAACGGAAAACGAGGATAGTAAGATAAGATCTTCCTTGACTTGAGTCTCGATCCCCGCCGGTCTTATCTTATGCCCAATCAAATATCCTCTGTCTCGGTCACCCTCCATCACTCCACTTTGTCAAAAGTATCCACCGACCACTACGAGGAAGTCAGAACTGGAGTGGAGACTGCAAGCAAAGCTGGACATTCATTTCCGGAAGGGTGTGAAAGTCCCGCTCTTTCAAGCGGGAGGGTATCGGCTCAAAAGGAAGGGGCCCAAGAAAAGAGGAGTTCGAAACTTCAAATTCAGTAGCCGTTGAAGAAAGATTGAATTGAAAGAAAGAAAACTTCTTTTTCTCGAATAATAAGGAAGTTCTTGTCAATAGCGAGGAGGCAATAGGAACTAGAAATGTAGTGAACAGAAAATCAAAGAATCCGTTTGTTGTTCTTGTCCCAGCCCCGACAGTAGAGTTAGAGACGGGGACGAAACGGAAGGACCAGTCATCGCCTGAATGAAAAGGCAGGTCGAGTCACCCATCCCTCAATTGTGTCATTCTTCGATGTCTTATCCGAACGGGAGCAGCGAAGCATAGAATGTATTAGATCCAAGCAACAGTAGCAGAGCCCTGCAGAGAGGCAAATCCAGAAGTTTATTTTCTATCACAAGCATCTCCGGCGAAATCAGCATCACAGTACCCCACCAGCGGAAAGGAGTTTTCTCGGAGACAAGACCAAAGGCATCTGTTTTGCTCATCCTAGTCCACCCGCTTCTCCCAAGGCAAGGCTCCTGTTGGCAATAATAGCGGATTCTCTTTGCAGCCGATGAGGATTTTGCATAGAACGGGGAACCGGACCCGCGGCAGGTAAATAGTTGGGCTAGAGATAGTCAGATAAATGATACTACCTACTAGCTGACGATAAAGAGTTGGATCAACCTCTTCCTGGATTCCGGAGTCGGTTTGAGTTCAACTTCCATAGGAATGGAGATTGTCTTCTCATCTGCGATTTTTAGCTCAGAGAGTGGATCTCTAGCGTACCTAGCCCGAAAGATAGTTAGCAAATGGATTGCCTTGCAGAACCGAAGGACCAAGAAAGAACTGTATCAGGCCCATATCAGACATTTCAAATTGTTGAGCTAGCTTGGTCTTATAGTCACTTGTGAGCTGTTCACTAGAGCTGGTTATGAGGAGGGCATCCACATAAAGTGGGAGGAAAATGGAATCGTCTTTGTCCCTTTTAACAACAAGGGCATTATCACTTACACATTTTGGAAAGCCGACTCAAAGAAGGAAAGAGCGCAGTCTCCGCTCACTGACTTCAGGACAGCAGCTCCGTAACTGACTTTGACTTAAAAGCACATCTGGCCACTTTCCGTTTCCGATCGCGGAGTCGAAGCTGACAGGCGACGATTGGGAATGGTTTTCACCTAAAGTTGGTCCCAAAAGAAGCATTTCCTGAGTACTTTTATGGTAGAGTACTCCCCTGATTTTAGCAAGAATGACTGAAAGCTCTTTCCTACCCTTTTTCATTTTGATTTCACTTACCGGGGACCTCTTGAATGGCAACAAACGATTCTGCCATTCCTGGCGAAAAGATGAACTCTTTCTTAATGGAAGGAGAAGTTCCCGTGCTTTCCGAATCCTGTTTTGGAGGTATGGCTGAGTGGTTTAAGGCATTGGTTTGCTAAATCGACATGCAAGAATCCTTTCTTTAAAGATTGGGTTGGTTAACCTTCCTCCCTAGGGGTTTAGTTTGTTGAAGTCAATAAGGGCTAAGGTCTCCGCTCCTATCGCTTGAGCAATAGACAATGAAGAAGTGGTTCTTCCTTTTTATCCTATGAGCTAGCGCTAGAGTCTTAGTAGGACGACTGCTCTTAGAGTATCGGCCTTTTGTTACAATAAATAGGATTTAGTCGGGGCACAGAAGAGTACGTATTTCTATATGCCCAATAATGGCTCTCTCCCGAGGGCCTCTCAATAGAAGTCAGAGCGGCTGCACAAATATGCATATGAAATAGAATTTAGTAAGAGAAAGGTCCGCCCACCTCTGATCCAAGCTTAGCTCCCAAGTCGGGATTGATTCCTAAACCTAAAGTGAGGACTTTGCCCCGTATAGGCAGATGGGTATAAAGTGGGTCACTCTGCCAAGATTCAATCTTTCCCCGATCTTTCTTTTCTTTGAGTCAGTCCGCCCTAGGGTGCAGCTCTGTTCCCTACTTCTTGTATAAGAGAGTCGTGCTTCTCTTCCTCTTTATTCCACAGGTCTCTCGAGCCTGCAGGTTGCTGCTATCCCCGAAGAGAATAGACGAAGAGGTTCTTCCCATTATGGAATGCAAGAGAAAAGCTGAAATCCCAGTATTGTAAGAGAAGGGTCAGCTCCGCTTGGATGAGCTGACCTAAGAGGTGGTGCATTTCTGAGTCACTGAGGAACCAAGTCTATCCCCGAGTTGCCAACCCTCTTGTTTACTTGAATTGCCTCGTGGATGTCAACCCAGGTCTTGTTTTGTCCAATCGAGTGGGTATTGGTCTTGCCCCTTAAGGTCTAAGTTAGTCTGCTTATTCTCATTATTAAATATGAAATGGAGCAGGTCAGAAGGCTGGGGAGCGTGAAAGCTACTTAGTAAAGGGATCACCCTTTGAAAGCAGCTCTAGAAGAAGGAAGACTTCTCTTTCCTCCTGCTTTAGTTTGAGTTTTAACGGTCTCTTTCTCTTAGGAGCGGCAAAAGCCATAAAGATCTTAATGGAAAACTACTAAAGATTATCCTCCCTAAGATAAGGTAGGTTAAGGGTAGGAACAACGTGCTGCTTGTAGCGTAGGCTAATCGATCCACTATCCTCCGCTACTGGACGACTGCCCCCCTAAACTGGACCTGGGCTTCCCCAAGCTGCACTACGTAGCCTTTTTAATGACAACCGGGAGGCCCTGGAAGAAGAGTTCCCTCGTCCTCGATGTGGAAGAATTCTGAAACCTGCCAAGTAATATAGTAGTAATGCCTTTACCAATCCTCTATCGAAGGAAACCCTCCGAGGGTGAAAGAGGTGGCTAACTTTCCGGGAGCTTCTTTGTTTATGTCACTAAGTGGGCAGGTCTCTGGAGTGTGCTTCTATCGCCCGAGCAAGAGAAGGGCTGCGGATGAGCTATCAAGTCGTGCATTTCTCCCGAAAGTGAGGACAATGCCCCGGATATCCTCATGGGTGTCGGGTTTACCAGGGTAAGGTAACTATGAAATCGTAGTTAGCGGGTTTCCCTCCTTCCATAGCATCTTGCTTTCCTGGGTAACTATTCAAAGACGAAACCCCTCGGTTTTATTCTTAAAGTAGCTTTCCTTTCCCTATGGTCAAGCTGTTTCACTCCTTTCGGGTTGGACCAAGATTCTTCCCTAGGGTGCTAGTTTGTTGAAGTCACTAAGCGTGATAGCTTAACCGCGCTTCTAGCTCTATCTCTATAAGGAATTCTTAAACCGGCCATGCCAGACAAGTACTGGTTTAAGTTCCGCCATCCCTCTCCCAGTTGCTATGGATCGAGAGAGCCCAAGCCCAGTCGCTCCTCCCTCTCCTGCCCTTCTATTACCTGAGAGTGAGAGATCTCAGTAGTTAGAATGAATTCAATACGTGGCAGAAAGAAAGGAAAGTGAACCGGATCTCTAAAGATTCTGGGTACAAAAGAAATTGCGCTATTCAAAGCATCAATCAAGTCGAATACAGCATCCGAAGCACTCTCGGACAAGCGAGATGAGAGAAGTGGAGGAATGAGAAGCCCGGCTCTGAACAACGTAGCCATGTTCTGATCAGCTGGCTAGAATGCCTTCTCTTCTAGCGAATGTCTTTATCCATGTTGATACACTTAACTTAAGAGTAGAGAATAGGGCAGGGCTTGTCCTTTTCTGTTGATATGCTGGCCCTCCATCTGATGAGTCACAGATTCCAATCGCTCTATCGAAGCCTATAAGCTTTCAAGTACGCCTATCTATGATAATTAGGGTAGGCCTGTACTTCTGTAGAGCTAATGTCAGCCCAGCCTTCTTCCTGCTTTCAGTCCTTGGCTGTTCCAGAGAGCACTCTTATGACCAGAAGCTCGAATCTTTACATCTTTTGAACTTCTCCGCGTAATAGAGGTGGACTCTTCACCTGGCAATGTTGAGAAATTACGCTATTCATCCCAAGAAAGATCTGCCCCGGTACACATTTCGGGCTTTATGCTCTTCGAGCAGACCCCTCACAAGATTCATTCGAAGCAGGTACTAATCCCTATAATTCAATATTGTGCCCTAGTGATCGGGGAATTAGCTCATCAACTCCAAAAGAGCAGGCAAGCTTTACGCGCCTGTAACCGGTGTTATTGTTCCGGCAAGAAAGAAGCCATTCCTTCCACCGAAACCAGAAAGCTCACATTTTCTGTGCATCCTGATGTACTTGAGGTCATGGCTGTTGACATAGGGTCAATATCGATAGACTTTTCTTCCTTAGCACAAGCGCTAAGCGAGAAGAATTCCTTGCTAAAAACCGATCCTTGTTTACCAACCACACATTGTCTAACCAAATCCAATTCTCTCTCGATATGTTCCTCAAAAATCCGATTCGTGCGGATTCTTCCCCAACTAAAGAAGAGATCTTGGCGGAATTGCCACATATGAAATTGAGCACAATTTTGCAAAGAAATAGCCCACTTGTTTCTCGAGAAGAGATGGGAAACATGCTCAATATCATTTGATTGAATAGTTGACCCAGCTACTTGTTGTTTGAAGAAACCCTCCACTTCAATTGGTATTTTTCACGAAAAGCAAACATGAGATAACAAATCCAGTCTTTCACTAAGATTTCGAATAGCTGTCCTGAATTCAAGTTGATTATGTTTCGCCTCTTCCTCGGAGAAAGACGATCAAACAATTCCCAATCATGGTCCTTGCGGATCGGATCATCAATATAATATACAAAAGAAACTCCAGATATTTGATATCTTTCTCTTTGAATGAGATCTCAATTCCAGCGACGGTTTCATTAGATATCTTACAACTAGAATCCTCTTTTTCCGATCCAGTTCCTCCACCACCGCGAACCCCAGTTAGATTCAGGCATGATACACTTTTTAGTTATTGGGAGAGCCCAAGTACTCTCTTTCGGATCCGGGAAACGGCTCTCAGAGATCTTTTTCCTTTTGGAAGATACAGGAGCGAAACAATCAACCTATTGATATTGGAAGAGCCAAAAGATTCTTCCAATGTCTCATTTCTGGGTCCAATGAAATTCATAGGTATAGGAAGAAGTCCTGTCAAATAGAGATTTTTCTTTCGACCATCTTTCGATTGTTAATACGATATATAAGGACCGCTACTACAAATAGTACTACACCCTTGATCGTGAAATATCGATTGCTTGTTGAACCCTGTGAATTGCGTGAAAGTAAGATACTCCAAATTCGGGAGTCCAAGAGTTTTATAAAACGTTCTTGATGGAAAAAATGTGAATGAAAGATCCCACTGAATTGAATTGGGTCCATGAATCTAAGAAATAGTGAGAATTCTTGATCTCTCTCAATATCTCTCGAAATTCGAAAATCCAGGATTTGAATTGATGTCCTTTCATTGAGTCCTCCTAAATTGCATTGATTTATCCTAAAGATTTCATTTCAATTGGAATTTGGTTATTCACCATGTACGAGGATCCCCGCTAAGCATCCATGGCTGAATGGTTAAAGCGCCCAACTCAACATTGGCGAATTCGTAGGTTCAATTCCTACTGGATGCACGCCAATGGGACCCTCAATAAGTCTATTGGAATTGGCTCTGTATCAATGGAATCTCATCATCCATACATAACGAATTAGTGTGGTATATTCATATCATAACATATGAACAGTAAGAACTAGCATTCTTATTGAGACTAAAACTCATAGGGAAGAAAATCTATTTATGAATGGAATCAAATATATAGTATTTACAGACAAAAGTCTTGGGTTATTGGTTAAAATCAATATACTTCTAATGTCGAATCGGGATCAACTAGGACAGAAATAAAGCATTGGGTCGAACTCTTCTTTGGTGTCAAGGTAATAGCTATGAATAGTCATCGACTCCCGGGAAAGGGTAGAAGAATGGGACCTATTATGGGACATACAATGCATTACAGACGTATGATCATTACGCTTCAACCGGGTTATTCTATTCCACCTCTTAGAAAGAAAAGAACTTCAATCAAATTAATAGCATGGCGATACATTTATACAAAACTTCTACCTCGAGCACACGCAATGGAGCCGTAGCTTTTGTAGTGCTAGCAGGAATGCAAGTGAAATACAATCCACGAAAGAATTTGATCTATGGACAGCATCATTGTGGTAAAGGTCGTAATTCCAGAGGAATCATTACCGCAGGGCATAGAGGGGAGGTCATAAGCGTCTATACCGTAAAATCGATTTTCGACGGAATGAAAAGACATATATGGTAGAATCGTAACCATAGAATACGACCCTAATCGAAATGCATACATTTGTCTCATTTAAATAAGCAAGATGGAGTTTGAGAATGGGTTGTAATACCCTCTCCATCATGTTATCATCGTCATTCACATAGAAGTGTCTTAAGCGATCAAAGGAAGATTCCTCTAAATCTTTGGGAGCGACACGTTCTATAATAAATGCCCGCGCAAATCCTCTCTCGTAGCAGTTGAGATAACCCCTATTTGGGAAACTCAACCACAATTCAAGAGGTAGCGGATGTATGCCACTTGGAGAATACATTAATAACCAATGTCTTTTCCACCTTCTCGTGACACGATGGAACATTGTCACATCGTAGCAAGAGCGAAACTTAGAGAAGACACGGTACCCAGCGCCTCTAAGACGAAAGGAGTTCAAAAATGAACACCCTAACTTCTTAAGACGAAAGCGCTTGCAAAACCGCTACATATCTTTATAAGCGGCAGTGATAGCGGACTTAAATCAGTCCTGCGGTCACTGTCATTATGGATAATGAAGCGTTTCGCAAACTCAGGGCACCCGTGCGAGACACAAGGATTTCTCTACTGAGATCACCGCTTGCGCATCACTCATGGTCTTCACGTACTCTTCAGCCACCTTGGCATCGGCGATAACAATGTCGTCGCCCAAAATGGCGTAGTCTTTGAAGACTCTACCGGATACACATTCCAAGCCGAGTACCAAACTAACATATGATGTGTTAGTGAGAATACTGGCCAGGATGAGTAGTAGCCGAGAGGCTGACCCCTAGTAAACCGATAGACTCGTGCTTTCGTTCTTTTCGAGCACGGGTCTGGAGACCTAAACTGAACCATGGTCATAAGAAATAACCATGACTGAGCAAAGTCCCGCCCAAACAGACTCACTAGAAGTGAGCCTGAGAGGTCGGCAGGCAAAAGATCAGTGGCCGATTTCAGGTCAAAGAGAACAAGTCTCTCTTCCCTTCAACCTTTCAAGCAGAGCCAACTGGTTGTATGTTCCGTCCATCTCCAACCGAGATAGGACTGTCATAACCCAGTCATGAAGAGGCCTCACCAAGGCCTGCAACAAGGGCACGCAATAGCGAAAACCCTGACCTTGCTCCGGTCGAGTGATCATACTTTCCCACCAGATCACTTGGGCTGGTATTATAAGCGCATTAATCACCCAGCCGAAACCAATAGTTCCGTCTCTGGAAGGACCAATCGGTTCAAGACCGGAGGTTGGTAAGACCTCACGATCTGCAAACCAAAATGATCCAAGAGAGGCTAGATCCTCAGGTTTAAATAATGTTAATAATGCTGAGGCATCTATTGATAGAGAATGATATATTGATAAAGCATCATCCCTATACCCTCCCGAACTACCTTAGATTCCCGTGAGGGTCTCTTATAGGTGTTAGGACCAGAGGTAAACATTGGTTTAAAGTAAAATCCCAATCTCAAAGGAATTTGACGATAAGCCGGGACATAACCGCTAAGAAATTGATAACCCAAATCTGCCAGTTCTTGACAGAGGGCCATACACTTCTCACCCGGTTTGAACCCAACCTCATGGATGGTAGTTGGATTAATCCGCATACCACCCTTTGGGGTACAAGTAGCAGTCTAGACAGTGTACACACAGATAACACTATCTGGACCACTCCAGGATCACGCCCACCTCTAATCAACTTTCTATAAAGAGGGGAATGAAGCGAGGTAGTCCACCTCGAGTTAGAGACACATAAGTTTTTCAACTTAGGTCTTTTATCCTTTTCACCACCGACATACCACATGAGCATGAAGGCGACCTGTTTCAAGTATTGTCCAAGAAACAGGGGACCGGACCTACGATAGATCCTTATGATCTCTCTACTCATGGAGTATATAGCAAGACAATCTATTCCTCTTGAATACTTATTATTCCTGCAACTCGATCTGCACCGCAAGAAGACAGTGACCTTCGCTAAGTAGATCTAGATTTAGCGTGAGGAAAAGCGAGAAACCTGCTTATATCATAAGAGTATGGTGGAACTTCTCCACCCCGGCTCACGGATCTAGTGGTTGCAGAAACGGAAACGCTTACGTTTACATAATAGGGAGCCTAGAAGTCACCTTTGCCTGTTCCTTTACTCCGCCCTCACTCGGGTCTCTTGAAAGCGAGTCCCGTCACCCGAAAAGCAAACTTCAAGCTCTACTGACGAGCACCTGCCGTGGATCTAGCCCTAACCAGCCCATCCTTTAAAGCTTGACTCCCCTATCTCTTAAAGCTTGCTTACTTCACGAGCCCCTCTGCTACGAGCGCCCAAGACCGAAAGAAGAAAAGAAGGACTCTTCTCCTTCGGGAGATTGTCCTCTATTGGTATTGAAATAGTCTGATGAACTCATCATGCTAGCTCGTGGAATCAAAAGGGTAAGAAGTCCTTAATGCACTTCCAGTAGACTAAGGTACCACTCGGGCCCCATACTCAAATGGGTCCCTTCGCTCAACTAGTCAAGCTAAACCAAGACTATCTTAAAACACTTCTGGAAGCACGCTCGGACGCCTTATTCACAAGGCTTCCTCGCTCCGTTCTCTATTTACAGAAAATGTAAGGCTAATCCTACTATAGGAATAACTCTCTCCCCGCTCATGCGATCCGGCTTCCTTAACTCAAAAGCAGTGCAATAAGGATTAACGATCGGCCCCTTAGACGCAAGGGTCCCTCACTCAAGTTACAACTTCACCATGCTTGTACATACAAAAGTTCCACTATTCTAATAAGTCCTAAAAGTAGGACTTACAGGAATTAAAAAGAAGAAAGAATCAGTCAATTACAGCTTTCTTTTCTTTTTGAGTTGCATAAGTGATCGCAGAAACTTCAAACTTGATGTTGGTGGGTCTCTGAAGCACTAGAGGACCTAGGGCTTGGAATCGAGGGCTTGCTTATATGCCAAAGAGCTGCGGCGTAAAACTAACAGGTAGGAGAAACCTATCGGGGCCTACACTTCCACATACGGGGAGAAGGCAAGACGGCTTTGATTGGGAAGCAGGGGTGGAACAAAGTTTGATGTGGAGGCAGCATCCGCTGCTGCGACCATAACTGAAACCGTTTTAGGAAGTCATTCGTCGGATACACTTTTCGGAGATGGAAGTGGAGTGATTTCAGGAGATATAACCGGAGTAGAAGCAAGCCTCCGAGAAACCGGATGAGAGGATCCGCAGCTCCGGGTAATGCTATGACATAGTAGAGGAAAAGAGAAGGTAAGCCCGCCAATAAAGTTCCCAAGCCTGAAAGCCAACCCCAAGCAAGTGAAAACAAGAAGCTTACAGGCCTTATTACACTCACTGGAAGAGAAGGAAGGAAGACTCACAATAAGAGAGACTTTCTAGCTATCCTGCCTACGCTATTCGATAGCAGACATACTCGATTAGGTAGCTACATGCCTAAGGTAAACCATTCCAGAAAGAACTGTAGCAACACTAGAATAGATAGAGTAAAGACTAACCACTCGGAAGCATTAGAAGAAAGGATTACTCACTCATAGGGATTCTATTAAGACAAGACCCAGAAGATATAACTCGTTATAAGGCATTCGAAATTGATCTAAACATACCAGTAGGAGGATTCTCTTAACAGGAAGAGGACAATCAGACGAAAGAGGATAGTACTATATCTAGGGCAAAGGCTTCACTCTCTAGGCAACTTCCCCATCTTAGAGAAGGATCAGGGTACAGTTGGTCCATCTCCTTTTCCTTCCTTCTCTCTCCTTGGTACTGCAAACTACGTTCTCGAAGTATTCAATATCAGCTGCACCCCGATTGAGCTTGACTCTTAAAGAGTAAGAGCCCTTTAATTTAGCGCGAACTCAATCTGGATCTCGGTCTGTATCATCATAGTGAGCTGTATCTGAGGAGCCATCTAGAGGGACTGGGGCCGCATCTGAAGAGTCATATCTGCCCAACCGCAGGTAGTGAGTTACGATTTCAAGCTAACAAGGAAGTCCGTTCTCTGGAGCTCTCCTTGCCTTTCAAGAGAAAGAGTTCTTCCCAAGTGCGGGAGATTGGGTTTTCCAACCAATCCCTATTTACCGACCTTTGCCTTTGGGACTGACTTCCCTGCCATATCGTATTCTCCGAATGAACAAGTCGGAGACTAGTAGCTCTATTATCAGAGCCCTAAAAGTGGAAACCATCCCAGGACTGTGTAGGATTGTTCTTCTAAGAATCCAAATACACGAAAATCATTATGCCAGATCTAAATATCACGTATGAGATGGTACGCCAGCTCCGGGAAGATATTCGATGCTACTGTTCATAGTGATTCTTCTCCTGCTGTAAGTGTCAACTGAACTGTTCACGTCTCATACGGTACCACTGTGACGGATCAAACCACTTTTCTGGAGCAACAACGGGGCTCATTAGAGGTCGATCGATCACCATCACCATAAGCGGATGCCAGCTTAGATCTCTAATGCAATTAGCGGGATATGTCAGTGTCTATCTCTACCGAAGCTCAAGCTTACCTCTTTGCCCTATTGAGAGACAGCCCTTCCTCTACCGGTGCTTACTCCTTACCTGTGCTATCGGTCTGCCTTTTCTTCCGGGACTTAGGATTTCGAAAACCAGTATTCCACCTCGGTGCCATCGGACGATTGTTCCTCAGCTGTTAAATTTAAATAGGTCACTAATTCCTCCCTTCTTTCGCTGGTTCAACAAGGTTGGCTGCTTATGCAGAGGCAGTCGATCTCCCCTACGCTCCTCTCTTGACTTCCTAATGCGGCGAGCTCACTACCGATCGCATGGACCGCCTTAAGCCCTCTACTCACTTCAAGTGCTTTTCTTACTCGACTCCAGGAAAGCAAACAGCTGCCCTCGTGATGAGCATATGATATACCGGCCAAGAGAGGAAGCTTGGCGTAGTGAGCCCGACTGGACTGGAATGAAACAGACGCATAATAAGTAAGTTAATATCGACTCTGCTGGTCAAGTTATCGATCAGAGAGGATTAACAACCCAATATATATATATTGGTAAGCAAGCCGCCAACCACTAAGGTCCATTTTATTTCCCACTACGTTCGTCGGTCAAACCAACTTTCTGGACATGAAGGCACTGGGCAGCAGGCCGCCCCATACATTGACGATTGACTTTTCGGATACCAGTGTATTTGGTAAACAGTCAGTCGTCGCCCGGGACTGGTCACTCAGCGACTCCCTTTGTGAGGAGGCAGCCCTTATCCCGAGGTTGGCTATCCGAGGGTTTCTACGCTAGCAGCTAGATCAAGGGCTGGTCAACAGAGCTTGATTCTCTTGCCTCTACTAAATGGGGCACGTAGTATAAAGAAAAGACGGGTCAACAATATGAACCAAAGCAGCCCACATATTTATACATATTGATGATTGTAAGGTCGATACTAAAACGATCGTCTGCTTCTGCCACAGGAGGTGCTGCAAGCTTTGGGACATAAGCGACTCCCTCAGTCTTCTTAATATCGTGTTTAGTTTTCTAGGTCAACCAACCCCGTATTCGAATTTCTTCCTATACCTTTGCTTCCTTACTACCGTATCTATCGCCTCACCTCATGTATCTCGCCCCGCCTTCCCCACCACACCTTTAAAGAAGTCGAATCTATTGGTGTAGTCGTGGTCTTCATGCCCCATAGCGTATCGGCTCAGTCGTCTCTTGCCCGCCCCTTATGAGAACCTATTCAGAGACTCCTTGGCTTGCCTACGGACGTTGCTTGTTGATCGATTCGTGGTATCGCCTCGCAGTCCGCAGGTGATAATAGAAAAATTTCTGCATAAGATATGTATACGCCCAGATAGAGCATATAATAAGATAATTTGGCACATGAATTAATGGCTGTTGAACCGTGTCTCTCCCATCCATATTCCTGCCATCATAGGATCTATTGGTCTGGTCGTATACCCCGACCGAACCCCTCAATCGAAAGGAAGACCCGGACCCCTCCGCAGTGTGATTAGCTTCGTCCCGCCTCATTTGCTTCAGCAGGTGTGGTGGATGTGTATGCAATGTGTATGCTATAATAAGCGGATGTGCTCTATCTTCATCATTTCCCTCCCTAATGCGTATACTTCTGCTGCGTACTCGGTCGATCTCCCTCGTTCGTAAACCTTACTCACTTCATATATCTCTCCTTTTGTTACCTTTTCTCGTCGCTAGGAAAGATGCGCGATAGAATCCTCCCTTTTTAAGGTACAATCTGGAAGACCCAAAACATGCTTGTGAGCCAGACTCTAGTATGGTGGGTGAACCAGTCAGGTAGAATATACTTAGAAACTTCCGGGATCAATGGGTTACTCTGGATTTGGATTAGTAGGATGCCTCCCGTACCAGGAACTTTGTATGTCCTTCCATCTAATAATAATAAGTAATAGAAGGTTGAAGCTTATAGGTAGTAGCCTAAGCGCTAAGAAGCTTTAATCATGCTACTTCCACGATATGCTTAACACATGCAAGTCGAACGAAGTTTTCTCGGATAGATTTGAGATTAGAAAGTAACTCAGTTGTGTTCAATGCCCAAAAACTCCCATGTCTTTCTTGGTTTTACCAACCAGCAATTTCTTACAAGTCTTTCTTCAGTTTGTTAGATAAGCGGAATTGCACCGTCATTATATCGTAAAATATGGATCATTCTAGTCACCTTTCCCTTTTTCTGTCTATAGGTCTTTTTGTTGGCATCTGTAGCATTCTGGGCATTGGCCTTATTGGTGTTAACAAATTAAATTCTATAAATCAGGGGTAGAAGCCCTCCGTATAAGTACCGTGAAGGCGGGCATCGCTTCTCAATTAGAAAGGTTTTATCTTCTATATAAGAATGAGAATGGGGAGACCTACCACAGGAGCTCAATTTCTTTAATAAAATAGATGATCTACTGTTTGAGGCATTCTTGATTGAGAAAAATATTCCTCCAGACAGAAATCCTTCCTGTACGAGTAGTGAAGAATTAGAGTGAGTTGTGGTTGGTTGTTGACCAACAGAAAGGCATGGGAGAAAGAAAGCACCAGAATAACTTATAATTTCCGGATTGACTGGGCAAAGGCGAGAGAGATAGATTCAGAAGAAGAATGAGGCCTTCGCGTAAAAGTCATTAAAAAGTAGGAAGGCTGATAAAGAACTTGTTTCTCATAATAGTAGACTAGTATAAGCCCCAGCCATTCGATCGATCAAATGATGCTCTGCTCCCTTATGAGACTAATTGTGTCTTGTAGTGGTAGAACCTGGTGAACCGGGCGTATAGG